AATTCTAGCTAAAGTTGAGAGAGTACATACTCAATACAAAATTGCAAATTTTGCTTTTTCATTAAAATACCCCAACTGTTAAAGGAGCCATAAAATAAGGACAGGACCCAACAATCCGTTCAGCACAAGGTGTAGTAGAGCCCATTTCCCAAATAGTAAAGTACCGTTCTTGTAAGAGGTTATAATCCTGTAAATAAAAAATCATAAATAGTAACATAACCTAACTACTGAGGAAAAAATAAGAATTAAAGTAATCCTCATAGAAAATCTAGATAAAATCATAATACCCCCCATTTTACTAAATCTCCCCCCTAGTGGAGGGAGCCCCCCAAGAGACAAGAAGTAAAAAGAAGCTGCCATCGGTGTGTCTAATCCGGATGGAGTTACACACAAAGAGATTAAGCCGAGCACTAGAACAGAATATGTAATAAAATAAAACAAGAATATTTGCAGATCTAATAGGGATAGAGATAATAACCACCCTCTATGGGATAGGGAGGAGTATCCTAAAAGAGGACGAACTACTACTTGGTTCAAGCCACCAAAAGACCCAATTAGTCTTGTAACCACCCCACTTAATAGTAGAATAGTTAGCCCTCATGATGGAAGCCCGATTCCAGATAAGATTCAGTACGGCCCAATTTTCTGAATGACCAATAAGATAACGCAGCCAAACCAGCCTGCAAATCCCACAACTCTGGGCACCCACGCATAAAATGGGAATAAGCCCAACTTAAATAAAAACCCTAGAATAAAAAAAAAGGTGATAATATATGAAGATACTGGGACCCTAATTATGAAGCAAAACCTGACAATAATGAAAGAAGACCCAATCACCTGAGCAACAAAGTATTTAAATCTGCTCTCGGCCTCAGAACATCTCTTTCCAATTAAAATCGGTATGGACCCTAGAAATCCAAGTTCTATCGCGCACCACAACCCAAGTAGGCCCTTAGAGCAAAGCAGTAAAACTACCCCGACCAGGCTTACTGTAAAAAACACAATGGTAGAAGACCTAAATCTAAAAAATCAAAAAATAGGAGGAAATGAAACGACATATTTCTTTCGCGTAAGGAAAGCACATTAATTTATGTTATTCCCCCTGCTTAATATTAAGACCTCCTGCTTGGAAGGCAAGCATGCTATTTACACCACAAAAAATAACCCTCGGGGGACAGGCACCCCCATCTTCAGCATGAAAAGCTGACGTGATATTTACACTAGAAAGTTAAGCTATTATTTAGCATTGAACCCATTTCACAAGCTCTTCAGGGTATCTTGCTTCGCAAGTCGCTTCTTACGTAGTAGATGGGCCCTAAATCCCTCTAACCTGTTTCGACGACCTCTGGGTATTATAGGATGAGGCCTACAAAAAATGATTCCTAATAAGCCAATTAAATATGATTGAAACGATACAACTAAGATCTCATAAATGCCTCAAAAGAAGGCCAAAGCCCCTAATATAAAATATCTCAACACGTTAGAGCTATCAATTATCATCCTACACAGGAAAAACCTGCCTATGGACCCCACAGTCCCTGTGACTAAAAACCGAGCACCAAAAGTAAAACCTCGAGTAGCCCATCTTACCGATTCTAAGATTAATATAATAAAAAAGTAAAGCACATTTTTGGAAGTGGTTAGCACCCCATAAAATAAGTTAATAGGTCTTCTAAGGGTGTATGATGCAAGTGCGTATCATCATAAGGTTATTGTAACCCTATAAATAAAGGAAGGCTCACGTGCTAAATCGTCGTAATAGGGAAGCAATCTTAAAAACCCTATAAATCCGACTACCAACCAGGACCTACAAATAAGTGAACTAAACCCAGGATCCCTAAAAGGTTGTCTTGAGTGTATCTTCCCAGGATCAAACTTGTGAAGCCCAATAACTAGAGCTTCAATCCAATTCGACCTTATTCAGTAAGAAGACCTGCTTACTACCATTAAAAAAAAATATAAGGAAAGAAATCAGTAAAGTATATACCCCATTCCTCTCCCCGACTGACTGTCAAAATTAGAAAATAAATCTAAAACCACTAATCTTGTTAGAGGGTAACACCCAACCTTCAGGTTTACAGCCCAATGCAAAATTTTATGCTGCCTAACAAGCTATTAACCGATGTAAAACAAATCTAGTATAAACCCAGAGCATATCAGAAAATATTCTCTCACTAATAATGTGGAAGCTGCCACCCCTCTCAAAGGGATATTTCTCCTGAATCTGAATGATCCCCTCCCACCATGGCAAATTGTTCCATATAGATAAAAAGAGTAAGCCCCAGCAGTAAAGCATAGTAAACACATAGGAAAAACCAGCATCCAAGAGAACGATAGCCCAGCAGAAATAAGAAAAATTTCAGATAAAAAGGTAGAACCTGGGGGGAGCCCTATTCTCAGCGCACAGCCTAGGAATCATAGTATTCTAACGAACGGAAATAAGCTTAGCAGACCCTTACAAACTATCAGTCTACGAGAATGAAAAAGTTCAAAGGTGTAATTTGCCAAAGCAAATAAAATAGGACTTCTCACTCCGTGCGCCACCATCATCAAAAGGGCCATTCTTCAACCAAAAGACCTACAAGAAAATACACCCACTATTACTAATCCTATGTGTCTCACCGAAGAATACGCAATTAGTCTTTTCAAATCGGATTGGACGGTGCAAATCAAAGCACTGCAAACTGCACCTCATAATCTAATGGCTATTATGGCCTCCCCTAGCATAATAGAATTGTCCCATATGAGACAGGTTATGACCCGCATTAACCCATACCCCCCAAATTTCAGCAAGACACCCGCAAGAATCATCGACCCAGCGACAGGAGCTTCTACATGGGCCTTAGGTAATCAGCCATGAACGCCAAACACAGGTAATTTGACGAAAAAACAAAGTATTAATATTAACCAAAAAACTGAATTGCCAGAAAACTTCCCTTCTAATAATTCACCCCCTATAGAAATTAGTGCTATTCTGTCTGTCTTACATAAATTGAAAACCCAGACTACGATTACAAACATAGGCAAAGATCCAACCACGGTATAAAGAGCGAACCTAACACAGGCCTGAAGACGCTCCGGTTGATGGCCTCACCCCAGAATTATTACTGCTAAAGGGATGAGCCCGGCCTCAAAAAAGATAAAAAACAAAATGAGACCTCTCACCATAAAAAATAGCACGCTAGAAATTGTTCTTACCAAAATTGATATAGATAGCAAATAATCCACGTTGGGTGTGCACACTAAGGCCCCATACCCCACAAAGATGGATAAGAGCATTATCATTACTACCATCTGGTCTAAGTGGCCTCACCAACTTAAGAGAGCCCCTTCAAGTGAACTCCTTATAAACCTTAGTATAATAGTTCTTCCACTAAACAAAAAAATTAAAGTGGGCCAACAACCAAAGGACATCACCCCTAGAAACCCACAAACTACTGGCAGCCTAAAAATTATAGGCTCGCTTACCTGACCACCAAATAACCACGGCAAATAAGAACACACTTAGCCTTACCCTGACATACATAACAAATCAAAATCTAGTTCTAAATACAGACACACGCCTATTATTAAAATAACAAGTAAAAGGCTTGTAGAAATCTACATCTAATGGTTAACAGCCAAACGCTTTATATTAAGCTAAAACCTTTAAATGGAATTAATCCTTCCCCAACTCGGTCCTCTCGTACATGAGTCAAATAGTTGTTAAAGATAGAAACCGACCTAGCTCGCGCCGGTCTAACTCAGATCATGTAAGGATTTAAAGGACGAACAGTCCCACTGTTTAAGCTTCTGCGCCAAAAAGTAACCCTAATCCAACATCGAGGTCGCAATTACTGCCTTCAATAAGATCTCTAAAGCAATCTTGCGCTGTTATCCCCGCGGTAACTTTTTCCTTTTATCATAATATATGGATCTTCGTTTAATTAACGGAGGTTATTCTCCGTTGTTGCCCCAACAAAAGTTCTTTCGAATTACAACAATTTGAAATAAATCAAGCTCGACGGGGTCTTCTCGTCTATTAAGTTTAATTAGGTCTTTTCACCAAAAAGAAAATTTCTAATGAGCCCCTATAAGACAGCTATTCCATCGTCAACCCATTCATACTGGACCCCAATTAAAGGCCAACTTATCACGCTACATTAAGGTTAAAACCGCTATTTATAAATACATTGAGCAGGGCCTACTTCTCATCTAGTTCGAAAAGAGATGTTTGTGGTAAACAGGCGTAGAAAATTTTTGCCGAGTTCCTAATAAGGGTTTAAACATAATAAGATAATTGAAATACAAATAATATTTAATTAAAAATTCATGTTTCATATTTTTAGTAAATACTAAATTATACTCATTCTATACTAGTTAATCTAACAAAATCAGTTAAAAAAGGTGCTATATAATATGTTTCATAAATAAAAATAGTCAAATTTGAATAAAACTTATAAGTGGGCACTACAAACCCTACTTCAACAATGTACCATATCAATTTCGCCTCCGCGCTGAACCGCAAAGGCCTAACTAAACTGACAAACCTTTATATATTATAAAAACTGTGAATTCGCCATACGTAAATATGTTTGTACACCAACCAGCTATCCGCCCATTCGAAAAGTATATCGCTGCTACCGGGCCTTCTAAAAAGCTTATGAAACAGCCTACTCTAGAACCCAGTAGCTCCTAGGCCTTCAGGAAAAACCTTTAGGTTTAATTCTTTATAGACCATGATACAAAAAGTACAGGAACCAACCCTCTATATATCTTATAATCTGTTTCCCTTAAGGTTTAATATTAATTCATTTCTCTTATGATACTAGGATCAACTTCAATTCGGCTATAATATAGTCTATAATAAATAATGTATATTTAGTAGTACTTCTAACTAACTCTTAAGTTGGGTTTGACCAAGCCTGAAATGTACTCCCATGAAGAACACACTTTTCAGGCGGTTAAGAAATACCTAAAATAAAACACAGTTAAGCATTGACCTAACAAAATGTAAGGCTCTTCTACAGGGCAGGTCCCCACCCAGGATAGAAGAACAAAATCCACGACAAACAGCCAGTAATATACTTGACCCACTACGTTAAATGCTAACCCACGAAAATATGTACGGGGTGTTAAAGGCAAAAAATAAAGAATCGTTACGGACATTAGCAATGCAAAAGCGCCCCCTCCTTTTCTAGGAATACTACGAAGGATAGAGTAAGCAAAAAGGAAATATCACTCTGGTTGGATATGAATTGGAGTTTTTATAGGGTCCGCCTTAATAAAATTGGCTGCATTGCCGAAATAATCCGGAGCTACCAAGCAAACTCCCACATTAATTCTAACTATCCCTAGAATTCCCACCAAATCCCTAGTTCTATAGTAGGATGGAAAGGAATACCAATCTAAGTCCCTTCTTACCCCCAAAGGATTTCTTGACCCGTGGTCGTGTAGATACAAAATGTGAATTATCACTATAACCAGTATTAGGAAAGGTACCAAAAAATGTAAAACGAAAAATCGTTTAAGAGTTGGATCTCCAATAGTATACCCCCCTCAAACTCATTGGGCCAGTATATCTCCGATATACGGGATGGCGGTCAATAAATTTGTAATCACCGTAGCCCCTCAATATGATATTTGGCCCCAAGGTAACACATATCCGAAAAAAGCCTCAGCCATCCTAAACAAATAAAGGCTAACCCCGATTATTCAAGTTTTAGTAAAGTAAAAAGAGTGATAGTATAGACCACGACCTATATGGATGTATAAGCAAACAAAAAACATAGTCGCCCCATTAGCGTGGTACCTACGAAGGAACCACCCATTGGGCACGTCTCGAACAATGTGACAAACGGAATCAAAAGCCAGGTCCACATGCGGAGTGTAGTGTACCACCAAGAGAAGACCCCTTAGGATCTGCCTGATTAAACAAACGCCTAATATTGAGCCAAAATTCCACCAAAAATTCAAATTTTTGGGCACTGGCAAATCATAGAGGGCAGAAGAAATAAATTTTAAAACCCCTTTCTTACGATTAATGTAAATAAGACGAAGAATGAATTGAACACTCCTAGGCAGAGTTCAAATCCGCCTAGCTCACCAGAGACCGTCCCGTAGACCAAAGTAGAATCCTACCCCAGCCTACTTTGCAGGTAGACCGCTATGTCAGCTTTTTGGCCTTACGCGCATAGTATAATGTAAGAAAGAAGTCCCACTAGGACTCCGTAATATGAAACAAAGGCCCATACCCCCCAATGCAGTGGCATCCCGCCTCCTACTACTAGAGGTACATGGTAGTTACGAAAAACGCCCTCTCCAATGTAACTTTCTACACCAGATTCCATCCTTTCTACCTCAACCCCTAATTTTAAAAACTTGGACGATAGAAACGAGCCTCTCAGGCTTTTCAAGAAGAACATGGTTAAAACAAATTCCTGGGTGAACTCCACGGGCAAAGCCCCAGCCACTTTTTTCAGGTTAAAGAATAGGTAGCAAAAAGCTCCAGTACCTACGGAAATAAAAATGCCTAGTTTATCAAATATAGTCACCCTACAATAAATGTTGTAATTTATCATGACAGATTGGAAAACCAATGCTCCAACCACCCTGCCTAAACCTAGTAAGGCTGTACAAGAATAGTGAAACACCCCCTCTTCTCCGGAACTGCACGGTTGCCCGCCATCCCCCCTAAAAATAAGAAAAACTATTTTGGCTGAATAAACTGCAGTTAAGACGCACGATAAATAAACCAAGAAAAACCCAAAAACGCTCATACCCCTACCCATTAAACTTTCCAATAATAAATCCTTACTGAAACATCCAGCAAAAAATGGAAACCCCCTGAGGGATAGGCATGCTACGACAAGCCATATTCTAGTCACCGGCATTTTGTAGTATAATCCGGAGAAATATCGGGACTCCTGAACACCGAAACTGATCATAATTACACAGCCAACGCACATAAATATCAAAGCTTTAAATAAAGCGTGGACTACAAGATGAAAAAAAGCTAAATCCGGTTGACCGAAAGACAGCGCTAACCCCATCACACCCAGCTGACTCAAGGTAGAAAAAGCAACAACTTTCTTTAGGTCTGGCTCTAAAGAGGCACAGGAGCCTGCTATTAGACAAGTAAAGCAGGCAGCCACCCCCAGCATCAAATAAGAAAAGAACCCCTCCAAGCCCCCTCTAAACCGGATCAACACAAATAGACCGGCTGTTACTAGAGTAGATGAATGCACTAAGGTAGACACAGGGGTAGGGGCAGCTATCGCCGCTGGAAGTCAGGAGGAAAATGGAATTTGAGCCCTCTTTGTCATTCTACCAACCACCAAAAGGAAACAGAATATAGCTCCCACCCCTCTTTCCACAATGTCCATGTAGTTAAATAGAAACAACCCAGCCATCATACCAAGTGCGACTATGAAAACCACGTCACCTACTCGGTTTATTAGAGAAGTAAGGACTCCTGCAGCCATACTTCTCTTTCTTTGGTAGTATACCACTAAAAGAAAAGAAGTAAACCCAAGGCCGTCCCATCCCACTATAAGCGTGATTATGTTTCCAGCAATTAGCAGGAAGTATATCGCTGCCACAAAAAATAGAATCAATAAAGCAAACCGCCGCTTGAACACTTCCCCGTCCATGTAATATATAGAAAATAGCATTACCCTCCCGGAAATTAAGCTAACCACAGCGCCAAACCTCATCCCGCATTTATCGATAAAAAAGGTTATCTCCACCGGTAACCTTACCCCCATGTTTAGCCCGAATAAGACATCTCCGAACCTCCTTAACAGGCCCAGCCCAATAAAAAAGCAACAAATAAATAGAACCAATAAATAGTAAAACACTGGTCAATAGCTATGATTTTACGTTGACGAGGGTGAGGGGAAATACCCATTTCCGGATTACAAAACCGGCGCCTTCCTTAGACTACACACCCTATAAAGCGGACAGAATCGAACTGCCCTAAAAAAGGTTAGAAGCCCCTTTTATGCTGCCAACAAGCTTTAATTATATTAGTACCAAATGGACCCCCTAACGTAAACAAACCCGTATAGCAGCAGCCAAACCACGTCAACAAAATGTCAGTATCAAATGGCCAATTGAAGTCCAACATGTCGGTATCGGAACTGAAAATGGCCTAAAGAAGCCCGTAATAAGCAGACTGCAAGCCACAATGTCCCCACTACCACATGGAGCCCGTGGAATCCTGTTATAATATAGAAACATGACCCGAAGATCCCATCGTTCATCCTATACGTTAGTCACCAATACTCGTATATCTGCAGACCCAGAAAGACAAAGCCTAAGACAACCGTAACGAATAAGCCTAAAGTTAATTCGGGGTTAGTCTTAGTCCATTTATATTTATTAGACTTGGCTGCACGATGAGCATACGTTACCGTGAGCCCGGAACCAACTAAAATGGCCGTATTCACCGCAGGAATCTTTCAAGGCCTCAGGCATTTGATACCTAAAGGAGGAAACCGCAGATTTATCCTAGTCGTACCTCAACAAGCATGTGCAAAAGCTCAAAAAAAAGAAAGGAAAAACCCAGCCTCCGATAGGATAAATAGGCCCATCCCCACTTTGAAACCGCGCACCACCATTCGGCTCTGTATTCCTTGCCGGCCCTCTTTTACCAATGCGCTAAATCAGCTGTATATCACGAATAACATGTAAAAAAGACCTCCAATCACTATAAACTTGTAGTAATTCCCGGGTTTTCCATGCATGAATTTAACAAGCCATCAGGCCATTCAAATAGCACACAGTCTAATCTCAATTGGCCAACGTCTAGGACCTAAAATAGGATACCCAGAAAAAGGCAATTTAATAAAATTTTTATACAATAGCATTAGAGAACTTCTCACCTCCGTCACATCAAAACGGCCCATTCAGCTTCTGGCATAACACTATAAGGGAGAGAAAAGATCCCATAAGCCGTGCCGAAAACGACCACATTATTTATGATATCCCTCAAAGAGAAGCAAATTCATTGCCACCTTGGCCACCAAAAAGCCATGTGCTTTAACACCCCCCCTTACTAAAGCTACTACCCCTCAATACTAGCTTACAAACGACAAGTTTGCATACCGTTACCATGTTACAACTTATCCCGATTTTCTAATACGGAAGTGTTGGGCGGTTTGTACGCGCCACGATCCACGATTCAAAAAGCACTGATAGTATCCTTTTTACTGTCGAGTCCACCTTCAGCAATCCATTTCAAAACTGCATTCGTCTTTATTATAAATTGTAGCTCAGCTAAGGCCTCAATATAATCTCCACATTTACCTGAATTGCTTCCTGTTACAAAAGGAATTAAGCCGCACTTCTTTAAAGACGACTACCAACGGCTGTATAGAAAAATAAAATGAGGTAAGGTACTCGAGGGTCATCGAATTAACCGCCAAACTCCCCCGAACGAATTCGTAGCACCGCCAAGTATTTTGACTTTAAAACCCTTTAAGTCTTTAGTCGCCGTAGATGTGTTAAACCATTGATAAAGGGACTTACCCTGTTTCCACCTCCAGGCTTCAGATAGAACCGCTTAAGATAGAAGCCTTGACGCTTCAGTTTCTACACAAAAAGCGTCAAAGATACTCAAAAATTTCTCTTGCTACCTTTTTCCACGTATAAATTGACTGGAAGTATTTTGGTTTAACCGCTGGTGCTGGCACCAATATTACCCACTTCTCGAACCTTTAATGGAGCAATATCTCTATTCAAACACAAACCTGCATACTATAGCTGAGAGATTGACCTGTACACAGGCTTCAGGGCAAAATAAAATTTAATTGAACCCTGCCCGAAAAATTTCCCCTCACTCCCCTTAGAGTCATAATGTAAACTACATACGAAACGCCAATCCAGAACCATAACCGAATTCTCCTACCCTTAGAAGAGAAACCTCTTTCGCTGCTGCTTCAAAGCAACGCTTTATAATTTTAAGCTACCTAAGGAATTAGCGAGCTAAGACAAGGCTAGGCAAACAACAAAAAGTGACAAGGAAAGGGGAAGAGCAACTTTCCAGCAAAAATCCATAAGAACATCGTAACGATACCGAGGTACCGCCGCACGAACTAAAATAAATAGTATTCTAAACCTTACGATCAATAGTATCGAAAGCACCCTGCTCAGGCCCCTAAAAAAGAGGGCTACTGTAAACACCCTCATGGCCAATATACTCCCATACTCCCCTAGAGCGATTAAAGCAAAAAAGGCCCCCCCTATCTCAACGTGATAACCAGCCACTAATTCTGACTCACCTTCAACGAAGTCGAAAGGGGCCCGATTAGTTTCTGCTAACACCCTAATAAACCACAGTAGGAACACCTCGAAACAAAAGAACCCGGATTTGATACCGACTTCACAAACATGCTGGAATTCAAAAGTGTAAAAAAATAGCAGCGGACAAAGCAATAAGGTGGTCATGCAGACTTCGTAAGAAATGGTTTGGGCGACCGCCCGTATTGCCCCTAGCATTGCATACACTGAATTGGACCTTCACCCAGATAGGATTAGCCCGAAGACATTCGAGGCAGACACCCTCAAAAAGAAAAACACCCTAAAATTAAAATAGAATGTCGGGTATCAAGAAGGAAATACTGCCCAAATACAAAAAGAAACCCTAAAAAGCAAAACCGGTGCTAGGAAAAACAGCACTTTGTTAGCTTTCCTGGGGGCCGTTAAACTTTTTGATAAAAGTTTAACCCCATCGGCCACTGCCTGGACTAGCCCTTTTACCCCAACCTTATTCGGGCCATGCCGAAGTTGGAAAACCCCAAGACCCTTTCGCTCCAGCACAATGAAAAAGGCAACAGAAACCAACATGCTGACCATAGTATAAACACAAGATAATAAATAAACCAAGTAATCAGCCATTCTACCGCAATGCAACTATAGCAGCAGCACATCCCATGGAGCACTGCTCAACTTTGGAACCTAAATCCAATATATTATATTCTACTACGTGGGAAACCGTGGAATCAATACAATTATATCAGGCTTAAAAGGCCCGCGCTTTAGAAATTAAGCTACCACGACCCCACAGGTGGGCGCCTGCCCATGGTCAGATTTGAAGTCTAAAATCTTTGTTAGATTAACCTGTGAATGCGATACGGGGGAACCAGCGGTATATGCGGGGTATGAACCCGCCGGATTTTAACTTATCCTATCCCCCGCTCTATCTTTAACGTCATTCAAAAGAGCCTTCATTGGACTCGTGGATTAACCCCAGTAACAGCACAAGAAAAAATAAAAAAATAAAAACAGTTCCATATCTCTCCCTATCTCTTAAGTAAGGTAGAATTAGAACCAGCTCGATGTCAAATAGCAAGAAAATAATAGCTACTAGATAAAACTGAAGTGAAAAGGGAATTCGCACATTGCACATAGGCTGAAATCCGCACTCGTACGCCCTCAGGGTCTCTCACCCAACGGTTCGGGCTCGGCGACCCAGGGTTAGCGCTAGACCCAGAAAAATGCCCCCGACTCCTAGTACAAAAAAGAAATAGATAAATCCTCAATAAAAAATCATTTCCACAAGATGGTAGGTAGTAGTCAACGACTTCCTTTACTGCCACAAAGTAAAATTCCTAAAACTGACTACCATTCTCGTATGGGGTCCCCCCCTCCATATGGTCTACCCATATGGAGGTACCACCCCCCTTTGGGGGGTGGATTGAACCCCCCCCTCCCCCCCTTTAAAGAAAGGGGGGGAGGGGGAACTACCCCCCTGTTTTTAGTGGCTTGCGATGACGGGCTTTGTCATCGAAAATTGCTTTTTATGTAACTTCTACTATGAATGTTTCAGAGTTCTCCTGTTACTTGGAGATTAATTATGTTATTCTTCAATGAAAAAGCCCTTCATTTGGATAAGATTCCTGGTCGGGTTATAAACCCGTTCTTCAAGCCCTATAAATTTGACAACCAGGTCCTTTGTAGCGGATTATAAATTGTTAGCATTAAATCCATGAACCCACTAGTGATTTATTCTGTGCGCTTCATATCGCGGTATAAGGTAAAGAAATTTTGCTCATCCTACTTGTAATTGTCGTACAGCAGACACCGCTTTAAAGGGTCAGACCCTCGGATCGTCCCATACCCTCCACCGGTAATATTGTCTAGATCTAAAAGCTCCGAATTCTGGCGTCACTTGATTTTACCCTGAATCAACTTTTTTGCTACGATTGAGGGGTAGATGCTTTAGAAACCTTATTTTTTTTTTGTTCTTACTAATACGATAAAAAACTCCCTCATCGGAAAACGGCATTTGACTGGAATCGCCTGGAAATTGTTAAAAGCTCCGAATTCTGGCGTCACTTGATTTTACCCTGAATCAACTTTTTTGCTACGATTGAGGGGTAGATGCTTTAGAAACCTTATTTTTTTTTTGTTCTTACTAATACGATAAAAAACTCCCTCATCGGAAAACGGCATTTGACTGGAATCGCCTGGAAATTGTTAAAAGCTCCGAATTCTGGCGTCACTTGATTTTACCCTGAATCAACTTTTTTGCTACGATTGAGGGGTAGATGCTTTAGAAACCTTATTTTTTTTTTTTGTTCTTACTAATACGATAAAAAACTCCCTCATCGGAAAACGGCATTTGACTGGAATCGCCTGGAAATTGTTAAAAGCTCCGAATTCTGGCGTCACTTGATTTTACCCTGAATCAACTTTTTTGCTACGATTGAGGGGTAGATGCTTTAGAAACCTTACTAAGGGGGACATATCCCATACCAGGATTATGAATCCTATAACTTTTTTAGTTTACCTTAGCCCAACCATAAAAGAAGCCCCTCTCATGAGAATCTCTTGCCTGACAAACAAGTATTTTAATAAACTACGCTTCTTACTGATTTAGCTCATTAGACAACCACCTATCATACACATCACTTGGGACTACTTCCACAGCAATCGGCATCTCCCTATGTAAAACTCCACAAAGTTCAGTACAAAATCCGTAATACACGCCCGGCTCCTTAATGACCAATCTAGCCCTTCCTACTCGCCCCGGCACACAGTCGTTCTTCAGTCCGAATCTAGGGATAAACCAGGAATGAATTACGTCTTCCCTAGTAAATAGTACCCGGATTAATTTGTCTGAAGGTAACACACATCGTTTATCCACATCTATGTACTGGAATATTCCGCCTCCTCGCTCATTTGCCTCTTCCGCAGGTAAAAGGTAAGACTCATAAACCAGCTCATCCCTTCCTTGCTGGTACTCATACTGTCAATATCACTGATGCCCCGTTACCTTCAGATTCACTTCGTACTCCCTGCACCGTAAGGCGCCATAATATAATAGGGTAAGGGAAGGAAAACATAAAGCTAATAAAACGACCATCGGAATAAAAGTCCACAAAGTTTCTGCTAGATCCCTTCTTGTATATAATGAACTAAAACTCTCCCCAGAAACGCCACAATAAACTACATATAAAAACCCCCTTATAACAATAGTCAAAACCCCGCCACACACAGTTATAACACAGCCATGGTATAAAATCATATATGCTAAATTATCTGTAACTGGGTCATGGAAAGTATACTGCTTATCTCACACCACATAAATAAAATTATAACTTCTTAATCAATGCGCCTTCAGTAAAGTTGCAAATAGTCGCCACTGCTACTATTACTAAAAACAGTAATAAACATAAGAATACCCTCGTCAGACCCCAACTAAATCTGTAAACAGGTATTACTTCAACTCTATTAGAGAATCTTCTGTAGATTTCAAACCTCTCATTGAAGGACCAGACCACTAAACCAATAATCATGAGTCAAGGCAGTTTGTTAGTATTTAAATTAAATGATGGGTTTGGGGCTAGGGCTATGCAATAAGCAAACACAACTAACATTCCTCCGGCAACCACCATAAATAATACAAATCTGTAAAAAGCCCTAATCTCAGCGCATAGAATGCCGGACAACACAGCTACTAGAATAACAAGGACCCCTATCAACATAACAGGATGATCCACTGGTGATTTGATTATCATAATAAAAAAACATTCGAAAAAAAGAAAAGAAGAAATATCTGGAAGGAGTATTTTCCATTTTCGGATTTTAAGCCCAACGTATTAATTTTTACCATTCCAGGTATATAGTAAATTTAAGGCTTAATATTTTAAAACCAATAAAGAAGGGGCCTTTTCCACCCCAAACCCTTGGACAATCCTAGCATATAGCCCTAACCCTAAAACGGCCTTGCACACAGAAAAGGATAAAAACCCCAAACAAAACCCCATAGAACAACTGTGATATAGCCTTAAAATAAGCATTCCATAAATTCCTACCGAAAGTATTTCAGTCGCTAACATTATTATCAAAATATGATTTTGGTCATTGGCTATAACAAATAAGGAACAAAAAAAAATAAGAAAAGCCAAAAAAAAAGAAATCAGTCTAAAAGATAAATAAAAAGTTTTCTATAAAACCTCAGAGCGCCCCATAGGGGGATCCTTAACTCCCAAAGCTAAGATAATAATTATACTAAGCTCTGCACACCTAAGCCCCTCTTAGTCGATTTCTTGTAGAAATGTTCACAGGGTTTTGTGGGAAGTTATGTGGCCCATAAGGATGGTTATCTTTTAACCACTCAGGGCCGACCCTATCAGAAAAGACAAGAGCTCGCTCTGAATAAAATCCTTCCCATACCAGGAATAAAAACAAGTATAGCCTAACTAAAGATAGCTCTGACCCATACCTAGAAATGAAGTTTCAAAAAAAGTACCCGTCTGGATAATGAGCGTACCGCCGCGGCATCCCAGTCACCCCTAGGAAATGCTGAGGAAAAAAAGTCAAGTTAACTCCTACTACCATAAGAGTAAAATGGGCTTTTCTTCATGTAGGATTTAACCCTAGGCCGGTAAACAGGGGGAATCAATAATAAAACCCACCAAAAATACCAAAAACAGCTCCTATCGTCAATACGTAATGAAAATGCGCGACCACATAATAAGTATCATGTAGAAGGATATCAAATGAGGCACTAGCCAGCAGTACACCAGTCAAGCCACCCACTGTAAATAAGCCGATGAATCCTATTGACCATAAGGTTCTAGCACGCCACTTAGTATTACCTCCTAGATACGTGGCACCCCATCTGAATACCTTAATTCCAGTTGGGACAGCAATAATTAAAGTTATTGAACTAAAATAAGCTCGAGTGTCCACGTCTAAACCTACGGTAAACATGTGATGACCCCACACAATGAAACCTAAAAATCCAATAGATGCTATTGCGTAAATCATTGGCAACTTTCCAAAGAGCATTTTCTTCCCAGAATTAGCTTCTACAATATGAGAAATAATCCCGAATGCTGGCAAAATTAAAATGTAAACCTCTGGGTGACCAAAAAATCAAAAAAGATGTATGAACAAAATAGGATCCCCGCCTCCTACCGGATCAAAAAATCTAGTAGCGAAATTTCGATCTAAAAGTAATATTGTTAAAGCGCCGGCTAAAACGGGCATTGCTACAATCAATAAAAGAGCTGTAATTGCTAAAGAAATTGGTAGCATTGGAATCTTATGAATTCACCGCTCTCTTTGACGCATGTTAATAGCTGTTGAACAAAAATTCAATCTAGCAGCAATTGATGAAATTCCCCCTAAATGTAAAGCAAAAATAGCAAGGTCTATTGAAGGGTCACCCAAAAATTCAATAGACGTTAATGGTGGGTAAATAGTTCACCCCGCGCCAACTCCGCCCTCGACAAAACCAGAAAAGGCTAATAAAATTAAAGCGTTAGGGACAAATCAGAACCTCATATTATTCAGACGAGGAAAATGTATGTCCGGAACTATTAGTATTAAAGGCACTAACCAGTTACCAAACCCGCCTATTATCACAGGCATTACTATAAAAAAAATTATAATCAAGGCATGCCTGGTAATAATTAAATTGTAAAGACCATGGTTATGTAGCCATGAAGATGGTCGAGAAAGTTCTGTACGGACTATAATCCTAAAAGAAGTCCCCCTCAAACCAGCCCAAAAGGCCAGGTAAAAATAAAGGGTTCCAATATCTTTATGATTTGTTCTACAAAACCATCGACTAAACCAAGAATAAACTGAACTGCCATTTACAGGCTTTAT